TGATGAACTGCATAATTCTTATTGTTGGATTTATACCAATGAAAAAAAATGGAGGAACCTAAGGAACGAGTTTAGAGATCGAATTGAAGCCCTAGACAGAGGATCTCCTTATCTGGATGTACTCGAAAAAAAGACTCGATTATGCAATAATCAAACTAAAGAAGAATACTTGCCTAAAATATATGATCCTCTCTTAAACGGATCCTATCGTGGAATAATTAACAAATTTTTTTTACCTTCAATCCTAAATGAAACTTCAGTCAAAAATTCGATAGAGACAAATTTTATAAATAAACTCAATAAAGTTCATAGTATCCTTCTTTTTAAGGGTAAGGAACTTAATGTTCATAATTTTGAGGAATTGTACCATAAATTGGAAGGGAAAATAGCTACATTGGAAGAGAAATTGGTCCAGAAATTGGACCAGAAATTGGAAGAGAAGTTGGGACAGAAAATATATACATTGGATAAAAAAGCATTAGCAAGAGAATTGAGTTTTTTAATCGATGAATTTGCTGAAGAATCAACATCCAATTTGAAAGGAATTTCTTTATTTCCGGAACAAAGACGAATTGATTCAGAAGATCCAGAAAAAGTTTTGAAATTTTTAATCGAAAGAGTCATAATTGATCCCATCATTCAAACAATATGCGATACAGCCATAATTCCTCCCGTGGAAAAAACAACTCGAAAAAAATCGATTGGAATAAATAAAAAAGTCCCCCAATGGTCATACAAATTATTCAGCGAGGTAGAACAACTCGGAAAAACTGCAACAACGGAAGAGGGGGAAGAGTGGATAGTAGATCATCAAATTCGCTCGAGGAAAGCGAAACGTATAGTTCTTTTTACGCGGGGTCCGGAGGAAGCAGAGAATGCCGACCCTAGTATCAAAACTATGACGAAGCCTGATGAAATAGAAGAAGTGGATATGATAGATTATCCCTATGAAGCGGATTTTCGTCGAGACATAATCACAGGTTCTATGCGTGTTCAAAGACGTAAAACCCTTACGGGGAAAATGTTTCCCTTATATCCGTATTCCCCACTTTTTTTCGACAGGGTAGGATTTTCTTGGGATGTTCTTTTCGAACCATTCATATTATCAGTAATTGAGATTTACGACCTAATACAAGACATTTTTAGAAAGGGTATAAAAGGAAGCGTAGCAAAAAGAATAAAGAGGTTGAAAAAACAAAAAAAAATGTACATGGAGGAAAACAAAAGCTACGAAGAAATTCAAAAAGAAGTCAATGAAATGGAAAAGGGGCGGGACGGGCAGACGGAAATGGAACGAATAGAAAGGACACGAGAAAGAATATCAGACCTCTATGATATCCTTATTTATGCTCATGGAATAAGAGCTTTGATTTTACTAATTCAGTCGAGGCTTAGACAATCTATTGTATTACCTTCGTTGATACTAGCTAAAAATATTGTCCGTTTCTTATTACGCCAAGAGTCCGAGTGGGAGCAGGATATAAGGGAGATGAATAAAGAAGTGTATGTTATATGCACCTATAATGGTATGCCAGTACTAGAACCAGGAAGAAACGGAATTTTTCCCCAAAACTGGGCCACAGAGGGTATACAAATAATGATACGATTTCCTTTCCGTCTGAAACCTTGGCACCGATCTAAGATACGACCTTCTCATAGGGATCAAAATGCAAAGCAGGAAAGTCCTGCTGCTTTTTTAACGATTTGGGGACTGGAAACTGACCGTCCTTTTGGTTCTCCTCTCGTAGGACTTGGTATTTTGTTTAGTTATTATTTTGGACCCCCTTTGAAAAAACTCCAAAAAGCAATTAGAAAATGGAGTTTTCGAGTTCTAAAAAGTTTCAAAGAAAGAACCCAATTTTTGTTTCTAAAGGTCCCAAAAGAACAAAAAAAATGGAGAGAGGATTCGAGTGAAATAAAAAAAGATTCTATAATAAATAATCAGATTATTCATGAATCATCCATTCAAACCCGATCTATGGATTGGACAAATTATTCACTGACAGAAATCAAAATGAAAGATCTGACTGATAGAACAAGCACAATCAGAAATCAAATAGAAAGAATTACAAAAGACAAGACAAATGGATTTCGAACTCTAAAGATAAATATGAGTCCTAACAAAACAAGTTATGGTGCTCAAAAATTAGCATCACTAAAAAATCTTTTTCAGATATTCAAAAGAAGAAATGATCGATTAATCCGTAAATCACATTATTTTTTAAAATGGATCGTGGAAAGGATATACACGGATATCCTTCTAGAGAGCTTTCCATATATCATTAATCGTCTTACTAATAGTCTTTATAGGCCCATGATCATTATCAAACTTTTTCGTAAATTCAAAAAAAAATATATTTTTGATACAAAAGAGAAAAAGATAATTGAGCGTCTTTCAACTATACAAAAAAAACTTTCACCTTCGCGTATTCGTCATAAGATTCAGACGAAGTCGGGGGTTTCTTTTAAATTATCCCTCGTGTCACAGGCCTATGTATTTTACAAATTATCACAAACCCAGGTTATTAACTTGTATAAGTTAAGATCTGTCCTTCAATATGACGGAGCATCTTTATTTCTTAAGAATGAAATAAAAGATTCTTTTCGAAGACAAGGAATAATTTCTTACGAATTAAAGCATAATAAACTTCAGAATTCTGGAAGGAATCAATGGAAAAATTGGTTAAAGAGTCATTATCCATACGATTTCTCTGAGCAAAAATGGTCTAAATTAGTACCGCAAAAATGGCGAAATAGAGTCAATCAACATTGTAGGGTTGAAAATCAAAATTTAATCAAACGGGATTCATCTGAAAGAGAGGAAAAGGTTTCGTTATTGCTAAATAAAAACGATCATTTTCAAAAAATGTATAGATATGATCTTTTAGCATATCAATCGATTTATTATGAAGATAAGAAGGACTCATATAATTACAACATACATAAACCGAAATTTGTTGATATGGGGGCGAGTATCCCTATTACTCATTTTATAAGAAAAGATTATTTTATGTATATAAAAAATCCAGATAGAAAATATTTGGATACGAAAGGTCTTTTTTATCTCAAAATTAATAAAGATAAAGAAATCAACCCATCCAATCAAAAAAAGAAAAGAAACCCCTTTGATTGGATGGGAATGAATGAAGAAAGACTAAATCGTCCTGTATCGAAGCCGATACCTTGGTTATTCCCACAATTTGAGTTATTTTTTAATGTATATAAAATGAAACCGGGGTTTATACCAATCCATTCACTTCTTTTTCATTTGAATGAAGATGTTAGTCAAAATAAAAATATCACTAAAAAGAAAAAAGGGGATCTTCTACTATCAAATGAAAAAGAAAAAAAATATTTTGAATTAGCGAATCAAGAAGAAAAAAAAACCATAGGTCAAAGAGATCTCGCATCAGATGCCCAAAACCGAGGGAACCCCGAATCTGTTCTCTCAAACCAACAAAAATATATGGAAGAACTTTATACGAAATCAGATATGAAAATGGGTAGAACGAAAAAGAAATCCAAAAGCATTTGGACTTGGGAAATAGACTTAGATGCGTTCATGAAAGGATCTTTTGCTTTGCAATTGAAATGGCTGCTGAGTCCTTTGACTATGGAATTATTCGATTATGCGCTGTCCGTACTTGAATGGGAAAAGGAAAGCAGAATGACAACAAAGTTTGGTTTCGGCTTTATTAAGAAGGAGGAGTTAACTCTGGATCCAATGCTAATCCGGGATTTGAATCTTTCAAAAATCCTAAAAGAGGGAATATTTATTATCGAACCCGTTCGTATACCTGTAAAACATAATGTAGAATTTCTTATGTATCAAACCATAAGGATTTCTTTGGTTCATGAGATTAAACAAAAAAAGAATCAAAAAAGATACAGAGAAATTATGGATAAGAATCATTTTGAGGAATCGATTGCAAGACACCAAATGATGACGAAAAATATAAACAAAAATCATTATGATTTGCTTGTTCCTGAAAATCTTTTCTCGTCTAGACGGCGTAGAGAATTGAGAATTCTAAGTTGTTTCAATTCAAGGAATAGTAATTGTGTGGATAAAAATGCAGTATTTTGCAATGGGAACAAGGTAAAAACCTGCGGTCAATTTTTGGATGAAAGCAAAGATCTTGATAGAGATAAAATGAAATTAATGAAATTAAAATTCTTTCTTTGGCCCAATTATCGATTAGAAGATTTAGCTTGTATGAATCGCTATTGGTTTGATACTAATAATGGTAGTCGTTTCAGTATGTTAAGGATACATATGTATCCACGATTGAAAATTGATTGATGATACAATTGTCTTATATATCCCCTACCCTATATATCGATATCGGGTGGATAAATAGCTGCGCATATGCCTTGTCTTACATCCTTTTTTGATACATGAATACTAATTCAATGACGTATCAATTAGATCATAAAATGAATCAATAAGGAAATTCGGATTGATTATTGTGTATACCAGATCAAAATACCTCGCATTATTATTACTGATCAGTCAAATTCATATTCGTAAAATAAAAATAGGAAATTAATAAAAAAATTGACGAAGTTATATATATATATTTATATGGATTTCTATAGTTATGCCAAAAAATGAATTCATCTCGGTTATTTCGCAAGAAGAAAAGAAGGGGTCTGTTGAATTTCAAGTATTCTCTTTCACCAATAAGATACGGAGACTTAGCTCACATTTGGAATTACACAAAAAAGACTATTCATCTCAGAGAGGTCTACGGAAAATTTTGGGAAAACGTCAACGACTTCTGGCTTATTTTTTAAAAAATAATAGAGTACGCTATAAAGAATTAATTAACCAATTGAATATTCGAGAGATAAAAAAACGTTAATTTGAATAATTCTTTTCTTTGATTTATTCGATCTTCAATTTTGATGAACTTCTTTTTGTTTTCAGCAATTCATGGAAGAAGAAATAAGGAAAAATTTTATGACTGGACCAGTTACAAGAAAAGATCTAATGATAGTCAATATGGGGCCTCACCACCCATCAATGCACGGCGTTCTTCGACTCATTGTTACTTTAGATGGCGAAGATGTTGTTGACTGTGAACCAATATTGGGTTATTTGCACAGAGGAATGGAAAAAATTGCGGAAAACCGAACAATTATACAATATTTGCCTTATGTAACACGTTGGGATTATTTAGCTACTATGTTCACAGAAGCAATAACTATAAATGCACCCGAGCAATTAGGAAATATTCAAGTACCTAAAAGGGCTAGCTATATCCGAGTTATTATGTTGGAACTAAGTCGTATAGCTTCTCATTTATTATGGCTTGGACCTTTTATGGCGGATATTGGCGCACAAACCCCCTTCTTCTACATTTTCAGAGAAAGAGAATTGATATATGATCTATTCGAAGCTGCCACTGGCATGAGAATGATGCATAATTATTTTCGCATCGGAGGAGTCGCTGCCGATCTACCTTATGGCTGGATAGATAAATGTTTGGATTTTTGTGAGTATTTTTTAACAGCAATTGCTGAATATCAAAGGCTTATTACGCGAAATCCAATTTTTTTAGAACGAGTCGAGGGGGTAGGCATTATTGGCGGAGAAGAGGCAATAAATTGGGGATTGTCAGGACCAATGTTACGGGCTTCCGGAATACAATGGGATCTTCGTAAAGTTGATAATTATGAATGTTATGAAGAATTTGATTGGGAAGTTCAATGGCAGAAAGAGGGCGATTCATTAGCTCGTTATTTAATCCGAATTGGGGAAATGGTGGAATCCGTAAAAATTATTCAGCAAGCTCTAGAAGGAATTCCCGGGGGGCCCTATGAAAATTTGGAAAGTCGGCGCTTTAATATAGTAAGAGATCCTGAATGGAATAATTTTGAATATCGATTCATTAGTAAAAAGCCGTCTCCAACATTTGAGTTATCGAGACAAGAACTTTATGTAAGAGTCGAGGCCCCAAAGGGCGAATTGGGAATTTATTTGATAGGAGATCAGAGTTCTTTTCCGTGGAGATGGAAAATTCGCCCGCCGGGTTTTATCAATTTACAAATTCTTCCTCAGTTAGTTAAAAGAATGAAATTGGCTGATATTATGACAATACTAGGTAGCATAGATATCATTATGGGAGAAATTGATCGTTGAAATGATAATTAATACAACAGGAGTACAAGCTATTAATTCTTTTTCTATATTGGAATCCTTAAAAGAAGTCTATGGGACTCTATGGATGCTTGTACCTATTTTGATTCTTATTTTGGGAATCACAATAGGTGTACTAGTAATTGTATGGTTAGAAAGAGAAATATCCGCAGGGATACAGCAACGTATTGGACCTGAGTATGCTGGCCCCTTGGGAATTCTTCAAGCTCTAGCAGATGGAACAAAATTACTTTTCAAAGAGAACCTTCTTCCAGCAAGAGGAGATGGGGGATTATTTAGTCTTGGACCCTCCATAGCAGTCATATCAATTCTATTAAGTTATTCAGTAATTCCTTTTAGCTATCGACTGATTCTAGTCGATCTCAGTAATGGTGTTTTTCTATGGATCGCCATTTCAAGTATTGCTCCCATTGGACTTCTTATGTCAGGCTATGGATCAAATAATAAATATTCCTTTTTAGGTGGTCTACGGGCTGCTGCCCAATCTATTAGTTATGAAATACCATTAACTCTATGTGTGTTAGCAATATCTCTACGTGTGATTCGTTGAGGCATAAATTTTACACCATTTTCCTTTCGAGAGTTTTCTAAGAATGAACTAAACCAGATAGTTAGATGAGTGAAAGAAAACAGCTTCGAAATTCGCAGTAAAAAGATTGAGTCTCATTTCCTATGTACAAGAATTACGCCAAGATTAATAGAAGCAAATAGAAGCAGTAAAGAAAAACTATATACCCCAAGACAGGTGGATTTGTTATCATGGCTTGAAGCGGGTTAAACGGATCGATTCTTTGGAGTTCATGCTATCATCTATTACTATACATGACACGAATTGTCGAAGAGATTGAGCAAAACTGAGTGGATGGTTAGGAACACCAAGGTACACAAAGGATTAGTAATAGAGATTTTCTAAGTTCTCGGAAAAATTCCGCAAAAACGAAATACTAATTGGGGCTTTAAATTAGTAGAAATGATCAAGTAGTACTCCCCAAAATTCCGATCTAGAGTATGCTGCTATCCACCGCTAAAGTGAATGACTATCAGGAACGAAGTAATCCTTTACTTTTTTTAGCAAAAAAAGAAATAAAAATAGAAAAAATAGAATTGCAAAATTTTTGATTATTCTTGCTGTCCAACTGTATTAAGAGAGCTACACTGCATGGTAATTTATTTTCGTAATCAAAAAGGATAGGACGAGATATCTATTACTATTTCTAAAAAGAGTGCTTTATGAAGGTTTAAAATGACGTCTCAATAAAAAAACCGAATAACAAAAAGTAAAGGATGAGATAAATTCAGAAGCCCTTTAGTATAGCAGACAGAATTCCGTTGGTCTAATTCAGGACCTTTCGATTTCTTTTGACGCTATTTATCCTACAAAAATAGAAATAGAAAGATTAAATAATATCGAAGCAGTCCTTAGATTTATGTGGGACCCTCGAGGAGCCGTATGAGGTGAAAATCTCATGTACGGTTCTGTAATAGCGCTGATAACAGTGATCTTATCAGCGACTAGAATTATCTAACAGTTTAAGTACAGTTGATATAGTTGAGACACAGTCCAAATACGGTTTTTGGGGGTGGAATTTGTGGCGTCAACCTATAGGATTTCTCGTTTTTCTAATTTCTTCTCTAGCTGAATGTGAAAGATTGCCTTTTGATTTACCAGAAGCAGAGGAAGAATTAGTAGCAGGTTATCAAACAGAATATTCGGGTATTAAATTTGGTTTATTTTATGTTGCTTCCTATCTAAATCTACTAGTTTCTTCATTATTTGTAACAGTTCTTTACTTGGGAGGCTGGAATTTTTCTATTCCGTACATATTTGTTCCTGACCTTTTTGAAATAAATGCAAGGGATGGAGTCTTTGTAGCAACAATTGGTATTTTCATTACACTGGCGAAAACCTTTTTGGTCTTGTTCATTTCCATCACAACAAGATGGACGTTACCTAGACTGAGAATGGACCAATTATTAAATCTTGGATGGAAATTTCTTTTACCCATTTCGTTAGGTAATTTATTATTAACAACTTCTTCCCAACTCCTTTCACTATAATATAAGCAAAATAGAATATTTTCTATTCACTAGTAACTAAATTGATAACTTGTCTCCAACAAGAGAAAGAAACAAACAAAAAATTTTTTATCGATATTTAGGATATGTTCCCTATGGTAACTGGGTTCCTGAATTATGGTCAACAAACAGTACGGGCGGCTAGGTACATTGGTCAAGGTTTTTTGATTACCTTATCCCACGCCAATCGTTTACCTGTAACTATTCAATACCCTTATGAAAAATTGATCACATCAGAACGTTTTCGTGGTCGAATCCACTTTGAATTCGATAAATGCATTGCTTGTGAAGTATGTGTTCGTGTATGTCCTATAGATCTACCTGTTGTAGATTGGAAATTGGAAACAGATATTCGCAAGAAACGGTTACTTAATTACAGTATTGATTTCGGAATCTGTATATTTTGCGGTAATTGCGTTGAGTATTGCCCAACAAATTGTTTATCAATGACTGAAGAATATGAGCTTTCTACGTATGATCGTCATGAATTAAATTATAATCAAATTGCTTTAGGCCGTTTACCAATTTCAATAATTGACGATTACACAATTCGAACGATCTTGAATTGGCCTCAATTAAATAAAAAAGAAATACCTTGATTCATTTTTGATTACTAAGGTTTTTCTTTTTAGTTATTTACAAAGAAAAATAACTAAACATAAAAACTATTGATCTGAGTGGTTCATGAAAATGGAGGATTTACTTGGAAATTTTTTTTAATGTAATGGTTTCAACTATATTCGAACTAGCCTTTCAGATAAAGAACGTGATTAGTCTACTAACCGCACCGACATCAATTCGCATGCTGCATTCAACTAGGTAAATAGATCAACTTAACTTATTTTCTCCTGGTCAGTTCAATAAGATCATGAAAGAGTCCGATTTTTATATCTTTTTTCATCGAATGGATTTACCTGGACCAATACATGATTTTCTTTTAGTCTTTCTGGGATCAGGTCTTATAGTAGGAGGCCTAGGGGTGATATTATTTACCAATCCAATTTTTTCTGCTTTTTCGTTGGGATTGGTTCTTGTTTGTATATCTTTATTCTATATTCTAGCAAACTCTCAGTTTGTAGCTTCTGCACAACTCCTTATTTACGTAGGAGCTATAAATGTTTTAATAATATTTGCTGTAATGTTCGTCAACGGGTTAGAATATGACAAAAATTTCCGTCTTTGGACTCTTGGGGACGGAATTACTTTGTTAGTTTGTACCAGTATTTTTGTTTTATTAATTAGTACTATTCTAAATACGTCCTGGTACGGAATTATTTGGACTACAAAATTCAACCAGATTATAGAACAAGATTTGATAAATAATAGTCAACAAATTGGAATTCATTTATCAACAGATTTTTTTCTCCCGTTTGAACTCATTTCTATAATTCTTTTAGTTGCTTTGATAGGTGCAATTGCCGTGGCCCGTCAATAAAATGAAAAATCTTGAAAAGCATCCTTCCAAAGCAAACGTTATTCCGTTTTCTCGTATTCCTTCAATTCTATTTTCATTTATGTATACTATAATAGAAAATAGAAAAGTCAATCTATTACTACCATCTTTCTTTGCTCCGTATTTTTTTTGTTATATTCGAGTGAATTAAATTCTTGTTCATATTGAAATGAAATAAATCAAGATTGATAAGGAGTTGCTCAATGATGCTCGAACATGTACTTGTTTTGAGTGCCTATTTATTTTCGATCGGTATCTATGGATTAATCACAAGCCGAAATTTAGTGCGAGCTCTTATGTGTCTGGAACTTATATTGAATGCAGTGAATCTAAATTTCGTAACATTTTCTGACTTTTTTGATAGTCGTCAGTTGAAAGGAAACATTTTCTCCATTTTTGTTATGGCGATTGCAGCCGCTGAAGCAGCTATTGGGCTGGCTATTGTTTCGGCAATTTATCGTAACAGAAAATCAACTCGTATTAATCAATCGAATTTGTTGAATAAGTAGTATTATTTTTTATAATATTAGTATTATAGAAATTTGAATAGTTAGCAATTCAAATTAGATTACTAGATATGTAGAATCTTCAAAAAACTCAGAAATCAAAGTATTTTGTACCTCTTTTCAAAACCGACCCAGAAAAAGTTGATTCGACAAATTCTGGTGAATCATCGATTCGTCTGGTCTTTAAATAGATAATTCATTTACATACAATACAGGGTTATACTAGATCGAAAATTCATGAGATTCAAAAACAGGTATAGATCCAATGTCACATTCCGTAAAGATTTATGATACATGTATAGGATGTACTCAATGTGTCCGAGCCTGCCCCACAGATGTATTAGAAATGATACCTTGGGACGGGTGTAAAGCTAAACAAATAGCTTCCGCCCCAAGAACAGAGGACTGCGTTGGTTGTAAGAGATGCGAATCCGCCTGTCCAACCGATTTTTTGAGTGTTCGGGTTTATTTGTGGCATGAAACAACTCGCAGTATGGGTCTAGCTTATTAATACGTTCCAGAAAACTCCAATCGAATCCTTTTGATTTTTTTATCGACAAAAACCCGCGCTCGAACTAAAACGAAATAAAAATCTATATTTTATTTTCGGCTTATTCGAGTACGGGTTTTTTAGTCCAAGTGTATTTTGTCTTTACCATGAATTTTTTTCCTTGGTTAACCTTAATTGTCGTTTTGCCTATATTTGCGGGTTCATTCATTTTCTTTCTACCTCATAGGGGCAATAAGGTAATTAGATGGTATACTTTGTGTATATGTATTTTAGAATTCCTACTAACAACCTATGTATTCTGTTATCATTTCCAGCCAGACGACCCATTAATCCAACTGGCCGAAGATTATAACTGGATTCGCTTTTTTAATTTCCACTGGCGATTGGGAATAGATGGGCTTTCTATAGGACCCGTTTTACTGACGGGATTCATCACGACTTTAGCTACTTTAGCGGCTTGGCCGGTTACTCGGGATTCCCGATTATTCCATTTCTTAATGTTAGCAATGTATAGTGGTCAAATAGGATTATTTTCTTCTCGAGACCTTTTACTTTTTTTTCTAATGTGGGAATTAGAATTAATTCCCGTTTATCTACTTTTATCCATATGGGGAGGAAAGAGGCGTCTATATTCAGCGACAAAGTTTATTTTGTACACTGCAGGGGGTTCCATTTTTTTGTTAATGGGAGTTCTGGGTATTGGGTTATATGGTTCTACCGAACCAACATTAAATTTGGAAACGTTAACTAATCAATCGTATCCAGCGGGATTAGAAATAATATTCTATATTGGATTTCTTATTGCTTTTGCTGTCAAATTGCCGATTATACCTCTACATACATGGTTACCAGATACCCATGGAGAAGCACATTACAGTACTTGTATGCTTTTAGCCGGAATCCTTTTAAAAATGGGAGCCTATGGGTTGGTTCGGATCAATATGGAATTATTACCTCACGCTCATTCTATATTTTCTCCTTGGTTGGTGATAGTAGGCACAATACAAATAATCTATGCAGCTTCAGCATCTTTGGGTCAACGTAATTTAAAAAAGAGAATAGCATATTCCTCTGTATCTCATATGGGTTTCATAATTATCGGAATTAGTTCTATAACTGATACGGGATTCAACGGGGCCATTTTACAAATAATCTCTCATGGATTTATTGGTGCTGCGCTTTTTTTCCTAGCAGGAACTAGTTATGATAGAATACGTCTTGTTTATCTCGACGAAATTGGCGGAATAGCCGTTTCAATGCCAAAAATATTCACCCTCTTCACTACTTTTTCAATGGCTTCCCTTGCGTTACCGGGCATGAGTGGTTTTTTTGCCGAATTAATAGTCTTTTTTGGAATAATTACCAGTCAAAAATTTTTTTTAATGTCAAAAGTCCTAATTACTTTTGGCATGGCAATTGGAATGATATTAACTCCTATTTATTTATTATCTATGTTACGCCAAATGTTCTATGGATACAAGTTATTAAATAGTGCAAACTCTTCTTTTTTTGATTCGGGTCCGAGAGAGTTATTTGTTTCACTAGTTATCTTTCTACCAGTAATAGGTATTGGCATTTACCCCGATTTCGTTCTCTCATTATCGGTTGAGAAGGTACAAGCTATTCTATCGAATTTTTTTTATAGATAGTTTTAATTAAAAAAATTTTTTTACGTAACGCAAAAAAACGAATTGGAATTTGAATCGGATAGTTTGACGTTTGTGAGAACCATTTGAATCACTATACTACTTGATTGAAATGGTTCTCGACGAGGCCTGCTTCTTTTTATATGTATATGGGATATACCCTGTTCTGTGGTTGTATTCGTCAGGTTAGGTCCTTTCTTCAATTCAATTTTTTAATAAAAATGAACCATAACTATGTAATCCTATTCCTAATAGATTGACCCCAAAATAGCATATCCAAATTATAAGAAATCCTATAGAAGCCACAATCGCAGAATTTTCACTTTTCAAATTTATATTTGTTTTAATATGCAAATAAATCGCGAATATGGTCCAAGTAATGAATGCCCACGTTTCCTTTGGGTCCCAATTCCAATAGGATCCCCACGCTTCGTTAGCCCATACTGCTCCTGAAAGAATACCTATGGTTAAAAAGATAAATCCTAGACCAATACCACGTGAACTCCAATGATCTAATTGTTCAATTAACTGGGACCTATAATAATTCCTAAGAGAAAAGAGATAGGTGCCTTGTAAAATGTTGTTTTCTTCATTCGTGGATTGGATCTTCTCAAAGAACAAGGACTCGTTTAATAAAAGTTTTCTTTTGGGAGTTATAGTGTTTTGAAATGTAATGACTAGAAGAGCTACTGATAATAATGATCCACATAAAAGAGCTGCATAAGCCAATATCATCATACTTACATGCATCATTAACCACTGGGATTGGAGAGCAGGTACTAAAATTGTGGGTTGTTTCATTTGGGCTAAAAAACCCGAAGTAGCAAAGCCCTGGGTAAAAATAGCACCGGGTGCCGTTATTGCACTTAACATTTTTTTCTGTTTTTTAAAATAAGGAATCATATGAATAATATAAAAATTCCACGAAAGGAAAATTAATGATTCATATAAATCACTTAACGGGAAATGACCCGAAAAAGTCCACCGAATGCCTAATAATCCCGTTATACAGGAAAACGTAAGTATCATACCCTTTTCTAACGAATCATCTAGTTCTACTATTTCGTTGACTACTAAAGTTATTAAATAAATTGTAATTACAATTGAAACGATCGAAAAGGAAAGATGATTGAAAAGATGCTCTAAAGTCAAAAATATCATAAGAATAAGAATTAAGAATATATATATATAAAGAAAAAAGATCCCGCAATTACAACGCATGAAATCTAAATTAAGAACGAACTAAATTTCATTGTGATGATTATTATTCATTCATTCTAGAACTCTTCGCTTCTTTTTTCGAATTTCTCAAATGCTGTGCCGCTACTCGGACTCGAACCGAGATGCTCTAGCACTGCTTCCTAAGAGCAGCGTGTCTACCGATTTCACCATAGCGGCTTGTTTGAAATCATAATATATAATACCCTATTTCTCTTTAATCGTCGAGATTTAAAAAAGAAACGGCGATATTATAAAAATCATTCAAAATTTGAAGGAATACATGAATATATACACCAATACTTTTTTTTAAGTTATAAAGATATATTTTGATTACCCAAGCAAAATTCTTAGTACATAATATCCCACAAAATAGAAATGAAAAATATCATTTTTTCATTTCTATTTTCAAATAAATTAAATAAGAAGATATATAACAATTCAGAGACATAATCAATCAGGGGGGAAGGTTTTTCATTGAATCCATTCTATTAATGGCCCCTTTTTGACTAAGGATTTTTTGTTTGTTCTTCCGTCAATAGAAAAACCCTTTCATTTTTTTTATTGGGATCAATCGGTTGATGGGGAAAGTAAGAATCCCCATCCCATAACTGAAAAAAAAAAGAAAGGTTTAGTTTACATATCATAAGAGAGAAGCAAGTTCTATTTCATGTCGATAAAAAATAGTACTGAATACAAAGCATTAATTCTATATTTACAATTTCAATGCTTTTTTGTGTTTTATGAATCAAAATTCTAAAGGAAATTTTTTAGAAGTTTTTTTGAGTCAGATCGATTTAGATTATTTTAATATTTGATTACTTATTTTTTGTATAAAAAAACTTTTTGAATTACCGGTAGAAAGAGATTTCGCTAATGAAAAAGCTTTTAATGCTGCCGAATATCCTTTTCTTTTCCAAATATTTTTACGAATACGCTTTTTGGAAATTGAAGTACGCTTTTTTGGAACTGCCATTTTTAAAAAAGGTTATGTTATTCATTGTTAGAGTTGGATGTGAAAGACATCTATTGTTCAAAGCAACGGAATCCTTTTGTCCTAGTTTTGTAGTTAGAGACCCTTTTTCTCTTCTAAGTTTTTTATAAAACGAGAAATATATGAAAATGACATATTATAATAGACTCCCATTTTCTTCTATTTTTATGATTCAAATTTCTATTTATGGAATATGGTGTGCCGTAAAAAAAGAAAGAAGCAAACTTTAGACTTCTATTTCTGTATATTTGTGCTATGTGACTTTTATTTAACATTTTGTTTCCATGTCATGTAATAAACACATCGAGACAAATTTAGAAGAGTTAACTACTCTTACCTAATTATTTAATGGAAAAACTTTACTCTTTTTAACGAATACGTGGAATTTGTTCTTTAATATTTTTTGAATTGAAATGAGACTAGGTCTTTAATTGATTTGATATGTTTTTATCATTTTTTTTTCATTTTATGTTATGTAAAGTCGAAAGTAAAGTCTTGGCTTTGGAATAGAAGACAATCAACAAAAGAGTTCTGCAGAGAACTAATAACGCATTCTGAATAAACTACAATAAAAAAATGGAAATAGTTCTGAATTTTTGTGGATCTTGTGATTCCTATCAGGATCAAACTTAAGTATTTTTTGTTTGGTCTAATTTTTTATCATTTTTATACCTATAGGATTTCTAAAAATACAAATGGAAAATCTAACTTTTTTATATTCTCTATATTCATAGGTTTCAATAGTTTATAGTTTATTTAATTTAATAACTAAGTATTCACTTTCACTAATAACTCTTTTGTCATTTGACCAATTATAACTTCTTGAGTTGAATATTAATAAAATGTTTTTTCTTCGATTTCGAATAGAAAGAAAATTAGATTATTGAATATCTTAATTTTTTTATTGAACTCTTTTGAAAGAGGTAAGAGTCGGTGAAGCTAAAATCAAATTTCATTTTTTATGGAACATATATACCAATATGCATGGATCATACCTTTTATTCCACTTACAGTTCCTGTGTTAATCGGAGCGGGGCTTCTTCTTTTTCCGACAACAACAAAAAAACTTCGTCGTATGTGGGCTTTTCCTAGTATTTCTTTGTTAAGTCTAGTTATGCTTTTTTCAATAAAATTGTCTATTCAGCAAATAAATAGCAGTTCCATCTATCAATCTGTATGGTCTTGGACCATCAATAATGATTTTTCTTTAGAGTTTGGTTACTTGGTTGATCCACTTACTTCTATTATGTCAATGTTAATAACTACTGTTGGTATTCTAGTTCTTATTTATAGTGACAATTATATGTCTCATGATGAAGGATATTTGAGATTCTTTGCTTATCTGAGTTTTTTCAATACTTCTATGCTTGGATTAGTTACTAGTTCGAATTTAATACAAATTTATATTTTTTGGGAATTGGTTGGAATGTGTTCGTATCTATTAATAGGTTTTTGGTTTACACGACCTATTGCAGCAGATGCTTGTCAAAAGGCGTTTGTAACTAATCGTGTAGGGGATTTTGGTTTATTATTAGGAATTTTAGGTCTTTATTGGCTAACGGGCAGTTTCGAATTTCGAGATTTGTTCGAAATATTCAATACCTCAATTTCGAATAATGAAATCCATTTTTTAGTTGGAACTGTATGTACTTTCTTATTGTTTGCTGGGGCGGTTGCCAAATCCGCCCAATTCCCACTTCATGTATGGTTACCTGATGCTATGGAGGGGCCTACTCCTATTTCCGCTCTTATACATGCTGCTACTATGGTAGCAGCGGGGATTTTTCTTGTAGCTCGACTTTTTCCTCTTTTGGTAGTCATTCCTTCTATACGAAATCTAATCGCTTTAATAGGTATAATAACAGTACTTTTAGGAGCTACGTTAGCTCTTGCTCAAAAAGACATTAAGAAAAGTTTAGCTTATTCTACAATGTCGCAATTGGGGTATATGATGTTAGCTCTAGGTATGGGGTCTTATCGAGCTGCTTTATTTCATTTGATTACTCATGCTTACTCAAAAGCATTATTGTTCTTAGGATCTGGATCCATTATTCATTCTATGGAAGCCGTTGTTGGGTATTCTCCAGAGAAAAGCCAGAATATGGTTTTTATGGGGGGCTTAAAAAAACACGTGCCAATTACAAAAACTGCTTTTTTATTAGGTACACTTTCTCTTTCTGGTATTCCACCCCTTGCTTGCTTTTGGTCCAAAGATGAAATTCTTAATGATACTTGGTTGTATTCACCAATTTTCGCAACCATAGCCTGGGCTACAGCAGCATTAACTGCATTTTATATGTTTCGCATCTATTTACTTACGTTTGAGGGTCATTTAAACGTTCATTTTCAAAATTACAATGGAAAAAGAAGCAGTTCCTTCTATTCAATATCCTTATGGGGTCAAGAAGGACTGAAGCCTATTAAAAATAACAAAAATTTTTGTTTAGTACCTTTGTTACCAATCAATAATAACGAAAGCGTTTCTAAGAATTTACACGGAAATATAAAAAAAACGATGCAACCCTTTCTTATTATTAATAATTGTGACAATACAAAATTTTCGCCATACCCTCACGAATCGGGTAATACTATGTTATTCCCTCTGCTTGTATTGATTTTATTTACTTTGTTCATTGGATTCATAGGAATTCCTTTCAATCAAGAAGGCATAGATCCTGATATATTGTCCAAATGGTTAACCCCATCTATAAACCTTTTACATCCAAAATTGAATAATCAAAATTCTTTAGATTGGTCTGAATTTGTGACAAATGCAACCTTTTCAGTTAGTCTAGCTTTTTCTGGAATTGTTATAGCGTCTTTTTTATATAAACCCGTTTATTCATCCTTACAAAATTTTGACTTAATTAATTTTTTTGAAAAAAGACATACAACTGGTTTTTTTTCAGACAAAATAAAAAATGTAATATATGATTGGGCGCATCATCGTGGTTACATAGATTCTTTTTATACAACATACGTAATTCGTAGTGTAAGAGGATTGTCCGAACTAGTTCATTTTTTTGACAGACGGGTAATTGATGGAATTCCAAACGGGTTGGGTATTACAAGTTTTCTTATAGGAGAAGGTTTCAAGTATGTAGGTGGGGGCCGCATTTCTTCTTATCTTTTTTTTTATTTATTCTATGCGTCAATTTTTTTATTAATTTCCTATTTTTATTTTACGAATATGAATTTGACTGATCAGTAATAATAATGCGAGGTATTTTGATCTGGTATACACAATAATCAATCCGAATTTCCTTATTGATTCATTTTATGATCTAATTGATACGTCATTGAATTAGTATTCATGTATCAAAAAAGGATGTAAGACAAGGCATATGCGCAGCTATTTATCCACCCGATATCGATATATAGGGTAGGGGATATATAAGACAATTGTATCATCAATCAATTTTCAATCGTGGATACATATGTATCCTTAACATACTGAAACGACTACCATTATTAGTATCAAACCAATAGCGATTCATACAAGCTAAATCTTCTAATCGATAATTGGGCCAAAGAAAGAATTTTAATTTCATTAATTTCATTTTATCTCTATCAAGATCTTTGCTTTCATCCAAAAATTGACCGCAGGTTTTTACCTTGTTCCCATTGCAAAATACTGCATTTTTATCCACACAATTACTATTCCTTGAATTGAAACAACTTAGAATTCTCAATTCTCTACGCCGTCTAGACGAGAAAAGATTTTCAGGAACAAGCAAATCATAATGATTTTTGTTTATATTTTTCGTCATCATTTGGTGTCTTGCAATCGATTCCTCAAAATGATTCTTATCCATAATTTCTCTGTATCTTTTTTGATTCTTTTTTTGTTTAATCTCATGAACCAAAGAAATCCTTATGGTTTGATACATAAGAAATTCTACATTATGTTTTACAGGTATACGAACGGGTTCGATAATAAATATTCCCTCTTTTAGGATTTTTGAAAGATTCAAATCCCGGATTAGCATTGGATCCAGAGTTAACTCCTCCTTCTTAATAAAGCCGAAACCAAACTTTGTTGTCATTCTGCTTTCCTTTTCCCATTCAAGTACGGACAGCGCATAATCGAATAATTCCATAGTCAAAGGACTCAGCAGCCATTTCAATTGCAAAGCAAAAGATCCTTTCATGAACGCATCTAAGTCTATTTCCCAAGTCCAAATGCTTTTGGATTTCTTTTTCGTTCTACCCATTTTCATATCTGATTTCGTATAAAGTTCTTCCATATATTTTTGTTGGTTTGAGAGAACAGATTCGGGGTTCCCTCGGTTTTGGGCATCTGATGCGAGATCTCTTTGACCTATGGTTTTTTTTTCTTCTTGATTCGCTAATTCAAAATATTTTTTTTCTTTTTCATTTGATAGTAGAAGATCCCCTTTTTTCTTTTTAGTGATATTTTTATTTTGACTAACATCTTCATTCAAATGAAAAAGAAGTGAATGGATTGGTATAAACCCCGGTTTCATTTTATATACATTAAAAAATAACTCAAATTGTGGGAATAACCAAGGTATCGGCTTCGATACAGGACGATTTAGTCTTTCTTCATTCATTCCCATCCAATCAAAGGGGTTTCTTTTCTTTTTTTGATTGGATGGGTTGATTTCTTTATCTTTATTAATTTTGAGATAAAAAAGACCTTTCGTATCCAAATATTTTCTATCTGGATTTTTTATATACATAAAATAATCTTTTCTTATAAAATGAGTAATAGGGATACTCGCCCCCATATCAACAAATTTCGGTTTATGTATGTTGTAATTATATGAGTCCTTCTTATCTTCATAATAAATCGATTGATATGCTAAAAGATCATATCTATACATTTTTTGAAAATGATCGTTTTTATTTAGCAATAACGAAACCTTTTCCTCTCTTTCAGATGAATCCCGTTTGATTAAATTTTGATTTTCAACCCTACAATGTTGATTGACTCTATTTCGCCATTTTTGCGGTACTAATTTAGACCATTTTTGCTCAGAGAAATCGTATGGATAATGACTCTTTAACCAATTTTTCCATTGATTCCTTCCAGAATTCTGAAGTTTATTATGCTTTAATTCGTAAGAAATTATTCCTTGTCTTCGAAAAGAATCTTTTATTTCATTCTTAAGAAATAAAGATGCTCCGTCATATTGAAGGACAGATCTTAACTTATACAAGTTAATAACCTGGGTTTGTGATAATTTGTAAAATACATAGGCCTGTGACACGAGGGATAATTTAAAAGAAACCCCCGACTTCGTCTGAATCTTATGACGAATACGCGAAGGTGAAAGTTTTTTTTGTATAGTTGAAAGACGCTCAATTATCTTTTTCTCTTTTGTATCAAAAATATATTTTTTTTTGAATTTACGAAAAAGTTTGATAATGATCATGGGCCTATAAAGACTATTAGTAAGACGATTAATGATATATGGAAAGCTCTCTAGAAGGATATCCGTGTATATCCTTTCCACGATCCATTTTAAAAAATAATGTGATTTACGGATTAATCGATCATTTCTTCTTTTGAATATCTGAAAAAGATTTTTTAGTGATGCTAATTTTTGAGCACCATAACTTGTTTTGTTAGGACTCATATTTATCTTTAGAGTTCGAAATCCATTTGTCTTGTCTTTTGTAATTCTTTCTATTTGATTTCTGATTGTGCTTGTTCTATCAGTCAGATCTTTCATTTTGATTTCTGTCAGTGAATAATTTGTCCAATCCATAGATCGGGTTTGAATGGATGATTCATGAATAATCTGATTATTTATTATAGAATCTTTTTTTATTTCACTCGAATCCTCTCTCCATTTTTTTTGTTCTTTTGGGACCTTTAGAAACAAAAATTGGGTTCTTTCTTTGAAACTTTTTAGAACTCGAAAACTCCATTTTCTAATTGCTTTTTGGAGTTTTTTCAAAGGGGGTCCAAAATAATAACTAAACAAAATACCAAGTCCTACGAGAGGAGAACCAAAAGGACGGTCAGTTTCCAGTCCCCAAATCGTTAAAAAAGCAGCAGGACTTTCCTGCTTTGCATTTTGATCCCTATGAGAAGGTCGTATCTTAGATCGGTGCCAAGGTTTCAGACGGAAAGGAAATCGTATCATTATTTGTATACCCTCTGTGGCCCAGTTTTGGGGAAAAATTCCGTTTCTTCCTGGTTCTAGTACTGGCATACCATTATAGGTGCATATAACATACACTTCTTTATTCATCTCCCTTATATCCTGCTCCCACTCGGACTCTTGGCGTAATAAGAAACGGACAATATTTTTAGCTAGTATCAACGAAGGTAATACAATAGATTGTCTAAGCCTCGACTGAATTAGTAAAATCAAAGCTCTTATTCCATGAGCATAAATAAGGATATCATAGAGGTCTGATATTCTTTCTCGTGTCCTTTCTATTCGTTCCATTTCCGTCTGCCCGTCCCGCCCCTTTTCCATTTCATTGACTTCTTTTTGAATTTCTTCGTAGCTTTTGTTTTCCTCCATGTACATTTTTTTTTGTTTTTTCAACCTCTTTATTCTTTTTGCTACGCTTCCTTTTATACCCTTTCTAAAAATGTCTTGTATTAGGTCGTAAATCTCAATTACTGATAATATGAATGGTTCGAAAAGAACATCCCAAGAAAATCCTACCCTGTCGAAAAAAAGTGGGGAATACGGATATAAGGGAAACATTTTCCCCGTAAGGGTTTTACGTCTTTGAACACGCATAGAACCTGTGATTATGTCTCGACGAAAATCCGCTTCATAGGGATAATCTATCATATCCACTTCTTCTATTTCATCAGGCTTCGTCATAGTTTTGATACTAGGGTCGGCATTCTCTGCTTCCTCCGGACCCCGCGTAAAAAGAACTATACGTTTCGCTTTCCTCGAGCGAATTTGATGATCTACTATCCACTCTTCCCCCTCTTCCGTTGTTGCAGTTTTTCCGAGTTGTTCTACCTCGCTGAATAATTTGTATGACCATTGGGGGACTTTTTTATTTATTCCAATCGATTTTTTTCGAGTTGTTTTTTCCACGGGAGGAATTATGGCTGTATCGCATATTGTTTGAATGATGGGATCAATTATGACTCTTTCGATTAAAAATTTCAAAACTTTTTCTGGATCTTCTGAATCAATTCGTCTTTGTTCCGGAAATAAAGAAATTCCTTTCAAATTGGATGTTGATTCTTCAGCAAATTCATCGATTAAAAAACTCAATTCTCTTGCTAATGCTTTTTTATCCAATGTATATATTTTCTGTCCCAACTTCTCTTCCAATTTCTGGTCCAATTTCTGGACCAATTTCTCTTCCAATGTAGCTATTTTCCCTTCCAATTTATGGTACAATTCCTCAAAATTATGAACATTAAGTTCCTTACCCTTAAAAAGAAGGATACTATGAACTTTATTGAGTTTATTTATAAAATTTGTCTCTATCGAATTTTTGACTGAAGTTTCATTTAGGATTGAAGGTAAAAAAAATTTGTTAATTATTCCACGATAGGATCCGTTTAAGAGAGGATCATATATTTTAGGCAAGTATTCTTCTTTAGTTTGATTATTGCATAATCGAGTCTTTTTTTCGAGTACATCCAGATAAGGAGATCCTCTGTCTAGGGCTTCAATTCGATCTCTAAACTCGTTCCTTAGGTTCCTCCATTTTTTTTCATTGGTATAAATCCAACAATAAGAATTATGCAGTTCATCATAGAAGAATTTATCCAGTTCATCACAAACGAATTTTTTTGTTGTAAAAAAAGAAAAATACATTTTTTGTCGTAGCATTTCAAAAAAAGCGGATAAACTGGATGGATATGTAAAAGAAATTCTTCGTTTTCCATCACTTTGACATGTATAAAAAAAATATTGTGACATTTCATTTCTTACAGCATGTTCGAATCGAGAATTTTTTATATATCGCAATGGAC